AAAGCCGGAGATGGCTTTTTACTAATGAATCTATATTCAAAATCATTCCATTCAGGATATTTTTTTCTATTAAAGCGTCGGATTTCTAAATTCTCATAGGGACCCCCTGGAATTCCTTCTAGAGCTTGTTGAATAATTTTTATGGATTCGGCCATTTCACCGATTCGTATTAAATAACGAGCTAATGAATCTCCTTCTTTTTGCCATTGGACTTCCCAATCAAATTCGTCGTAACACTCATAATGATCAACTTTACGAAGATCCCATTCTATTCCCGAAGCTCGTAGCATTGGCCCTGATAAACCCCAATTTAGTGCTTCTTCTCCACCAATAATGCCTACGTTCTCAACTCGTTCTAAAAAAATAGGATTTCGCGTAATAAGTTTTTGGTATTCAGTAAGCCCTATTAAAAAATAATCACAAAAATCTAAACATTTATCTATCCATCCATAAGGTAGATCGGCAGCTACTCCTCCAATACGAAAATAATTATGCATCATTCTCATACCGGTAGCAGCTTCAAATAAATCATATATCAATTCTCTTTCTCTGAAAATATAGAAGAAAGGGGTCTGCGCGCCAATATCCGCCATAAAAGGGCCGAGCCATAACAAATGAGAAGCTATACGACTTAATTCCAACATAATCACTCGGATATAGCTAGCTCTTTTAGGTACTTGAATATTTCCCAACTGTTCCGGTCCGTTTACAGTGATTGCTTCTGTGAACATAGTAGCTAAATAATCCCAACGTGTCACATAAGGAAGATATTGTATAATGGTTCGGTTTTCCGCAATTTTTTCCATACCCCTGTGTAAATAACCCACTATTGGTTCACAGTCAATAACATCTTCACCGTCTAAAGTAACGATGAGTCGGAGAACGCCATGCATTGATGGATGGTGAGGGCCCATATTGACTATCATGAGGTCTTTTCTGGAAGTTGGTACAGTCATAGGTTTTTCCCCGATTCATTCTTTACACGAATTCATTTTTCCATGAATTGCTGAAAACAAAAAGAAGTTCATCAAAATTCAAGATCTAATAAATCAAATAATTCAAAACGACTCTTCAAATTAGCGTGTTTTTAGTTCTCGAATGTTCAATTGACTTATTAATTCTTTATAACGTACTACATTTTTCTTTGACAAATAAGCCAGTAGTCGTTGGCGTTTTCCCAGAATTTTTCGTAGTCCTCTCTGAGATGAATAGTCTTTTTTGTGCAATTCCAAATGTGAAGTAAGTCTTCGTATCTTATTGGTAAAACAGAATACTTGAAATTCAACAGACCCTCTGTTTTCTTCTTTTTTTTCATCCGAAATAACGGATATGAATGAATTTTTTTTCATAAATTCTTAACCTTCCTTACCTTTTTATTTTTACAAAATATGGAATTTTACCGATCAGTAATAATAATGCCAGCTATTTTAATCTGGTATACACAATAACGTCACAATACCTTATTGATTCATTTTATCAAAGAAACTTAATAAAGAAAATTATGTTGAGTAATTTCTGGATATAATTGATACGTCATCGAATTAGTATCATGTATCGGAATTGAATGTACGACAAGACGTGTGGACCTCTATTTATCTACCAAATAAATAGGGAATCCATAAGATAAATGCATCATAAACGCATTTTTAATTGTGGATACATATGTATTCTTAATATACTAAAACGACTCCCGTTATTAGTATCAAACCAATAACGATTCATACAAGCTAAATCTTCTAATCGATAATTGGGCCAAAGAAAAAATTTGAATTTTCTAAATGTATTTTTATCTCGATCAAAATCTTTATTTTCATCAAAAAGTTGACTACAGTTTTTTACCCGATTCCCTATTGGGTTTGGATTCACACCATTATTATTCCTTGAATTCAAACAAATTAGAATTCTCAATTCTCTACGACGCCTCGGCGATAAAATATTTTCAGGAGCAACCAAATCAAAATTGTTTTTGTCTCTTTCACCCAATTTTTTTTTATCAACATTTTCACTGTATCTTTTTTGATTATTTTGGTCTTTACTCTTATGAACCAATGAAAGACCTATGGTTTGATACAGAAGAAATTGGCCATCGCCTTTTATAGACAGACGAATCGGTTCAATAATCAATATCCCTTTTTCTACCAAGTTTTGAACAGTAAGATCTTTCCGACCCAATAGTATATTCATATCCATTTCTCTTCTTTCTATAGAGGATATGGTAATTGCTGTTGGATCTATCAATCTAAGCACGAGACAATATATTTTGATATTATCGAGCACTTTTTGAGTCAAACACTCAGGCCATTTCAATTGAAAAAGCAAATATCTTTTCAGTAATAAAGAAATTCCTGTTTCTGTACCATTCTTGGATGGTTTTTTCTTTTGAGGTTTTTTCATATCTGATCTTATATAATTTTCTTCAATATCTTTTTGTCGATTTGAGAGAACAGATTCAGAGTTTTCTTGAACATATGATCCAAGATCTTCTTTACTTACGAGTTCATTTTCGTCTTGATTCCCATTCTCTAATTCAAATCCAAGATCTTCTTTACTTATGAGTTCGTTTTCGTCTTGATTCCCATTCTCTAATTCAAATCCAAGATCTTCTTTACTTATGAGTTCATTTTCGTCTTGATTCCCATTCTCTAATTCAAAAGATTTTTTTTCATTTAATGGTATAAAAGAATTTTTTTTTTTCTTTCTATTGATATTTTTATTTTCATTAAAATTTTCACTTACATTATAATTTGAAAAAAGAAGATTAATTGGTATAATCCAAGGTTTCAGTTTATATGCATTATAAAATAATAAAAATTCGGAGAAAAACCAAAATTCCAGATTTGATATGGGATGTCTTAGTATTTCTTCGTTCATTCCCATCCAATCAAAAAGGTTTTTTTTTTGATGGGATCCCTTGATTTCTTGATAAATTGTGCTATAAAAAACACTTTTATTATCAATTTGATCAAGAATTTTATAATTCTTAGATTTAGTTTTAGTATTTTCATTCATGCTAGTACTGATATCGACCCAGGCCTCAATGTCGACTTTTTTTCTAAGACAAAAATGGAGCATTTTCAAATCAAAATATTTTCTATCTGTATTTTTCTCTATATCCTTAATATTCTTTATTCCTAAATTATTAGTGATAGGAATATTACACCATATGTCAATTAATTCGTCTTTATTTATGTTGTAATTATAAGCATAAGAAAATTCATCGTTATTATCTTCATAATAAAAAAAATTATATGATAAAACATCATATCTATAGTTTTTTTTTAAATTATCTTTTTGATCTGGCAAGACCGATAAATGGTTTTCAGAATTATTTGTATTTTTGGAATTAATTAATTGTTCTTTTTGATCTGAATTGCTTTTGCTTTTTTGAAAATTGCTATTTTCAACCTCACAATGCTCAGTTACTCTATTTCGCCATTTTTTTGGTACTAATCGAGACCATTTTATCTGAGGTAAATCGTATTGATAATTACTTTTCAATTTTAACCAGTTTTTCCATTGGTTTATTTCAGAATTCGTAAGTTTTTTAGTCTTTAGCTTGGAATGAGCTATTCCTTGGGTTCCAAAATAATCTTTTATTTCATATTTAAGAAATAAAGATATTCCACGATACTGAAGGACAGATCTTAACTTATCTAAGTTAAGAATTTTTGCTTGGGATAATTTATAAAATACGTAGGCTTGTGACAAAAAAGAAAAATCAGAAATAATTTTAGAATTCTTAGTAAGATTACTATTACTAAGAAAAGGCAAAAATTGGTTTTTTATAGTCGAAAGAAACTGAATTATATTTTTATTTTGTTTATTAATCCTTTCAGGATTTTTTTCATTATTGTAAATGGATTTATCAATCCAAATTTTTGTTGATTCAAGAAAAAGTTGTGTATTAATTCTAGGAATATTAATGATATATAGAAATATATCTACGTATATCCTTTCTCTAAAAAATTTCAAAATAGAATTTGATTTTTGGATTAATCGAGCATTTCTTCTTTTTAATATTTGACCAATACTTTTTGGCGATTTGAATTTCGTAGTACCATAACGTGTTTGGTTAGGACTAATATTTATTTTGATATTGTCTTTTGAAATTTTTTCTATTTGATTTTTGATTATCCTTGTTCTATTAGCTAAATCTTTCATTTTTTGTTCTGTCATTGAAGAATTTGTCCAATTTAGGAATCGGGTTTGAATGGATGATTCAATAATCATATGCCTATTGATTATCGAATCTTTTTCTTTTTTTCTTTCACTAAATTCTTCTCTCAATCCAAATACTAGAATTGGATTTACGGTTGACATTTTTTTTTTTAAACCTAGAAGGATTTCAATAATCCCATTTTTTCTTTCATTTTCTAAGTTTCGAAAAAATCGAATTTTTTTGGCGAGTTCTTTAAAAATAGGTTGAAAAAAAGAAGGGACTTCTCGGGGAGGACCAAAAGGAAGGTCAGTTTCCATTCCCAAAACTGTTAAAAAACAAAAATTCTCTGTTTTAATTTGTTCGTTTTTTTTTATTATATCTAGACGAGAAGGTCGTATCATAGATCTGTGCCAAGGTTTTAGACGGAAAGGAAATAATATCTTTATCTGAATACCATCTGTTAACCAGTTTTTAGGAAATTCGGTTTCGGATAATTGAACACCATTATAGGTACATTTAACATGCATTTCGATATCCCACTCGTTGAAATCTTCAGACCACTCAGGAGGTTGGAATAATAATATACGGCCTATATTTTTTGCTATTATCAATAAAGGCAATACAATATATTTTCGAAGAATTGACTGAGTTATTAACATGAAACCCCTTATTACTTGAGCAAATGGAATGCTATCCCAGGTTTCGGATATTTCTATTCGTGCTTTTTCGTTTTTTGCTTCTTCCCTTCTTTTGGATTCTTTTTTTATCTCTTCTGCCTTTAATTCTTCTTCTTTAGAATCAGAAATAAGAAATTCTGCATTTTTTCCCATAAAATTTTTTA